AGTCATACAAAGTTATATACAAATCACTACCCCCTTTTTTGTATTTCCTTAATTTATTTCCTTAATTGAATTTCGGTTGATTAAGACGAAGTTCCTTAAAAACCTCTGCCTTCTTTAAAATATCCTGAACAGTTTCTGTAGGTTGAGCCCCTTTTTCAAGGAAATATAAAATAGCAGGAACATTTAAATAAGTTTGATTCTTTATCGGATCATAAAAACCCACTTTCTGAAGATCTTTTCCTTCTCTTCGGGATCGAACATCAATTGCAACGATTCGATAGACGGCTCATTGGGATAGATGTAGATGAACAACACCCCCCCTAGAAACGTATAGGAAGCTTTCTCCTCGTACGGCTCGAGAAAAATGATTGATTCGAAGTTTTGTCTCTGTATGGAATTCTATCTAAGAAATGACAACTGGATCCATAAAATGATCAAAGCAATTAAAGATCTAAGTCTTTTTTTCTTCGTTCTTCCTTAAAATGAAAAAGAAACCATTCATACTCTCATAACTCAAGTTGGATAACTTTCAAACAGTTCAAAGGAAAATCTTTCGGCACTTTCATTTATTGAGCGGTCTTTCCTCCTTTTTTGTTTGTCTCGTTTAAAATCGGATTCTTCAGTCTGATCCAGTTATTAAGACAATTAAAAAGGTGTTTCCTTGTTCTGGGATCCTTTATCTTTGTTTTATTTTAAATCATTGGGTTTAGACATTACTTCGGTGCTTTTTAATCCTTTCAAAATGGCAGCAACATACCCTTTTTGCGATTTTTATGAAAGAATCCTACAAGATGATGGATTCCCTCGTGAAACACTTTGGATCGAAAAAGTTTGATCAATTCCAATAAATTTTTTCATTTTAAACTTGCTCGAATTGGATTCTTTCGATTTCCATACCTAAGATATATTTACGAAGTTGTTTCAATTTTTTTATTGATTGGCATTAACCCTAGACCCTTGCCCCGAGAAATAAATTAATACTTTCTACTCGAGCTCCATCATGGACTATTTACATTCCAAGACAACAAAAAACGAGGGGTTCTAGTGAAACAGAACCCATGATGTCGAGCTAAGAGCACCTTCATTCCTACAAAAAATGGTGGATGTACAAATCCACAACGGATCGTGTCCTTCAAGTCGCACGTTGCTTTCTACCACATCGTTTCAAACGAAGTTTTACCATAACATTCCTCTAAGAACCGGTATGGAATTGATTCAATTATGGAATCATGAATAGTCATTGGTTGGGCTGATGTATAAACACCATAATCTAAAGTATTTTCTATATCTTCTATATCTATAGTCTATAGATATAAATAATACTATAGATATAGGTGGATAAATATTTTTCTGAAGAAGTCTTAGTAAGACCCCATCGCTAATATTAAATTGTCTAACATTATAATATTAATTAATAAATATATATAATAAATAATTTATTTATATAAATAAAATAAGACGAATAAACGAATTCTTTTTGATTCTGCATCTTCACGTGACTTAATAGGAGAGAAAGATTCAGCTTCTAAGGAATGATTTAAACTATTTCTCTTTCGAAATTTCGAATCAATTTCGAAAGTTCCCCTCTCGACATCATTATTCCAAGAAAATTTGATAGTTAAAAATAACTTTTGATCATCTTAGGAAAAAAGATAAGTCTTTTTTTTTTTTCATCTGATTGATAAAATCCAAAGAATGGGGAGGGTTTCGTATCTATCAATTCGATCAAATAGACTGAGCAATTGTCACTGTTTATAGATATTGAAATGAACGCCTTCCCATCACTGATTAACTCCTATCTACCCCATTCTATGGGACTGATGCAGCATAAATCAAAAGAAGGGGATGTCCTAGTCTTTTTTATTTTTACGAAATGCGAGCTGTCTGGGCACAAAGCCAAACAAGCCCAGATTAAGTCCAGTTTTTGCCCCTTTTTTTCTATTTTAGCCTACCTCATTGATTAAGAATTAAGAGACTTAGTGAATTGAATTAGTACCAAAAACCCCCTCTTGGCGAAAAGTCAAGAAATCTACAAAAAAGAAAATTGAATCTAATTAGGCTAATTTAGGGGGTAGAGAATATGAGATAGGGAATATGGATTCTTTCGTATCTCGATTCAGTTTTTGAAAAAAAAAAACGATTCATCGAAGAAAAAAATCAGAAACAACAATCACATTCCAGCTAACATTTCGATTTTAAACAGAACATTGTTAAAAAAGCAATCTATATTGTCAGAGAATATATATGTTCTGGGACGGAAGGATTCGAACCTCCGAATAGCGGGACCAAAACCCGTTGCCTTACCACTTGGCCACGCCCCATTTAGATTTCTATGCGATACTAATAAAGTATATTGCTGGTTTTGTTTGTTTGTCAACTCTAGCCCAAATATCTATAGAATCGATTAGATTGGTATTCGGATTTTTCTATGTTTTTGGTATGTGTAGATATAGAATTCAACTTAATTTATTGATCATTACATATAATTCAATTAAGATAT